CCTTATTTTTAGGTAAATCAAATCCGAAATGTTTCTGTAGAATGTCCAATATCCGTTTCACATCTTCCATGCAAAAATGTTCAATTTTTAGAAGATCTTCTTGACTGTTATTCAAAAGGTCCAATAATGTATGTATATTGGACTTTTTAAGACAGTTATAGGTCTTGGAAGGCAATTCTGATTGATCAATAAAAATACATTTCAACGCCATTTTTTTTTTGTTTTTCCTTATATTAGCGATAGCGAATTCATCATGAAAGGTAAAAAGAGCTAAAGGGACCCCGTTTGCACTGTCCTCTAAATGGATTTCCCGCTCTTCCGCATGTAGAAAGGGAATAAATAAATCAATCAAATTGCGGGAAGCTTCATAAAGTGCTTCCTTAGGAGTTAAACTTCCATTTGTCCATATTTCTAGAAAGAGTATCTCTTGTTTTTCATTCCCATTTCCGTAAGAATGAACACTATGATTTGCATTTCGAACAGGCATGAATACTGCATCTATCGAATAACTTCCATCTTCGTCGTTATTGGGGGTTTTCATACTATATCCGCGATCTCTCTCGATTTGTAATTTAATACACAAATCAACCCGTTCCGTCAGGTTAGCTATATGCTGCGTAGCATCAACTATTTCGACAGAAGGTGGTAAAATGATATCTTGAGCAGTTACATATCTAGGACCCCTGACGCAAATAGATGCGTCGAGAGTTCCATACAGATTACTTCTCAATACAATTTCTTTTAAATTCATTACAATTTCATGTACTGATTCTTCAATACCGACTATCGTTGAAAATTCATGAGGCACCTTCTCAGATTTTACACGTGTAATACATGTTCCTTCTATTTCTCCAAGTAAAGCTCTTCGCATCGCGATACCTATCATATCTGCTTGACCTTTCATAAGCGGGGACAGAATGAAACGGCTATAATAAAGGCGCTTACTGTCTATTCTTGATTCAACGCACTTCCACCGCGGTGCGCCGGTGGCTACTGCTATTTCCTCTCGAACCATGCTAATATTATTGATCTGATTTTTGAATCATTATTTATTTCTCTTGAAATCTGTTTAATTCTGATTTCTACACACGCCTTTTTTTAGGGGGCCTACATCCATTATGTGGCATTGGGGTTACATCACGTACGAAACTTAAAAGTAGACCACTTCTCCGAATGGCCCGCAATGCTGCATCTCTTCCGAGACCAGGACCTTTTATCATGACTTCTGCTCGTTGCATACCCTGATCTACTACTGTACGAATAGCATTTCCCGCAGCGGTTTGGGCTGCAAAAGGTGTCCCTCTTCTGGTACCCTTGAATCCACAAGTACCGGCGGAGGACCAAGAAACGACTCGACCTCGTACATCTGTAACAGTCACAATGGTATTGTTAAAACTCGCTTGAACATGAATAACCCCTTTTGGTATTCTACGTCCAGCCTTACGTGAACCAATACGCCCACTTCTACGTGAACCAATCCTTGGTATAGGTTTTGTCATATATATATATTTTCATCTTATCTTATTAAGTATGAGTCAGAAATATACGGATATATCCATTTCATATTAAAGCGAATACTTTATTTGTATTTGTACATCGGATTCCTTGAAGAGTCCCTTTTAGAAAGATTATCCTTGTCTCTGTTTATGTCTCGGGTTGGAACAAATTACTAAAATTCGTCCACGTCTACGAATCAAACGACATTTTTCACAAATTTTACGAACGGAGGCTCTTATTTTCATATTTTTTTTTCCTTACCTTAATTCCGAATCTATTCTTTGGAAGAAAATAAGTCTCTTGAAATTTGGAACTCGAATCGGATCCCCACGCCCACGAAAGAAATGTTTAAAAGAGTGCCTAATCGTTCGAATCTTTGTTGCGAAGTCTATAAATTATACGTCCTCTGGTTGAATCATAACGACTTACTTCGATTTTGACTCTATCCCCTGGCAGTATCCGTATAAAACTGCGCCGGATTCTCCCTGAAACATAACCTAGGATTAAATCCTCATTATCTAAACGAACCCGGAACATACCATTGGGAAGTGATTCAGTAATTAAACCTTCATGAATCCATTTTTGTTCTTTCATTCCAGGCAACCTCCTTGAAGTATCAACTAATGGAGGAGGGGTAATATTAGACAACTAGCCCTTCTTCCCCTTTTCAGAAATCGGAAGTTGCGGATCCAATTCAGACACCTGAGCAGAGGGATTACCATATATAACACAAAATTTCTCCTCCAATACCTTCTAGTCGAGCTTCACGATCTGTCATTACCCCTCGAGACGTAGAAAGAATGACAATTCCCATTCCGCCTAAAATTCTAGGTATTTTTTGATAGTTGGAATAGATTCGTAAACCCGGCCGGCTGATACGCTTTAAATTTAAAATAGTTCTAGATGTTCCTTTCCTATTCCTTCTATGTCGTAGGGTTGAAACCAAGAAATTTTTCCGATTTTCTCGATGTTTCCTAACGTTTTCAATAAAGCCCTCTCGTAAAAGTATTCTAACTATGTTTTCGGTCATATTTGTAGATGCTATTCGAACCGTTCCTTTTTTATCCATATGAGCATTTCTTATCGAAGTTATTATATCAGCAATAGTGTCCCTACCCATGACAAATTAGAATTCTTATTGCCTCTTATTTAAAATATAATCAACATGTTTTCTTTTTTTTTTTATTCCCTTTTGATTATTTTTTAAAGAATTTTTAAAGAATGAATAAAGAAAGAATAAATAAGGGGAAAAGTGAAGGGGTACGCGTGAGAAGGGGATATGCATGAGACATCATTTCCATAATTGATCCATTTTAGATATCCTACTTGATTATATATCATGATCTCATCGACTAGTATTTATAATACCTCAGGAGCTAATGAAACTATCTTAGTAAAATTCAATTGTCTCAATTCCCGAGCGATCGCTCCAAAAACTCGGGTTCCTTTTGGATTTCCTTCTTGATCAATGACAACTGCTGCGTTGTCATCATATCGTATTATCATACCGTTGTCACGTTTAAGTTCTTTACATGTACGTACAATCACAGCCCGAATTACTTCGGATCTTTCTAGAGGCATATTTGGCACCGCTTCTTTGATTACAGCAACAATAATATCACCAATATTAGCATATCGCCGATTACTAGCTCCTAAGATTCGAATACACATCAATTCTCGAGCTCCGCTGTTGTCCGCTACATTCAAATAGGTTTGAGTTTGAATCATATAATTTGTTTTATCTGTTATTTTGATGCAAAGGGCGCAGGAAAAAATAAAGAAATATTTTTTGTCCAGAAATAGAAATTTGAAAAAAAAAAGAAAGTAATTCTCATTTTTCTTCACTATTTTTTTTGTTTCAACAGCCTTATCCTGCAATAACGAATTGAGTTTGTATAGGCATTTTTGACGCAGCTATTGAAATCGCGGCTCTAGCTACAGTTTCTGATATTCCCCCGATCTCATAAAGTATTCGGCCCGGTTTAACGACGGATACCCAATATTCTGGGGATCCTTTACCCGAACCCATACGGGTTTCTGCGGGTCTTACTGTAACGGGCTTATCGGGAAATATACGTACCCATATTTTTCCCCCGCGACGCGCATACCGTGCCATAGCCCGTCGGCCTGCTTCTATTTGCCTAGATGTAATCCAAGCGGATTCAAGTGCTTGAAGAGCGTATCTACCGAAACAAATACGATTGCCTCGATAAGATATTCCCTTCATCCTTCCTCTATGTTGTTTACGGAATCTGGCTCTTTTTGGGTTATAGTTGACGGGTATTTTTCCAACCCCATCCCTACTGCAGAACTGGACATGAGAGTTTCTTCTCATCCAGCTCCTCGCGAGCAAAATGCTCGATTGTATTTCTTCTATTTAATCAATAAGACGCTAAATCCTGCTATTTATTGATTTACTTAAAATCTTGCATTTTTTTATTTGTTATACATCTGAAAATAGAGAGTCTGTATGTACATACAGATAGACATAGACTTTTATAAGACGTCTGGTTCGATTTATAGAATAATCTCTTTCATTTTTATACCGAATCCTTGTTTTGTTTGTTTTAACCTTTTATCGAATTGGCTCGGCCGAACAAAAAATCGGGCAATCCAATAAGCTATTCTTCGCGGGCGAATATTAACTCTTTTTTACGCCTCATTCGTAAGGTAAATCCACGACCTCGCAGAAAAATGAATTGGCTCCCGGTTGGTTTCGCCATCCCACCCAATGAATCATTAGGATTCTATTTACAAATAAATCCTCTGCAGTCACAGGTTCCGTCGTTCCCACTGCTTCTCTATTAATGGCTAGGCCTGAATTATGCAGTGGAGCTTTCAATGTTAATGAAATTCATTTCCGAGTCAATCTTCCCAGTCTCTATTGACTTTAGGCTCTCTATTTATTTGAGTTCTCCTATCCTATGAACTGGATGATTGATCGAATTTTTATCCATATAAATGGAATTTAATGCTTTCTTACACTGCTTTTTCTTTTTTTATGAGATGATTCGTAGGCCATACATATTGGAATCCTATATCATTGATATTTTACTGATATCTTTCTCTCACCTTTCCATTTATCGGCATTCTTCTATTCTATTGTGATTCACAATACATAATTAGATTGCGTTTTCTTTTTTTATTTGATAGAAATCCATTTTATTTGATAGAAATCAATAATGTAGTTGCTACAACTATATGAAGTGTCAATCATATAGTGACTGCATATAGTGACGGATTTCTCGGATCTCGATAATACGAAGCAATGAGCTGGTTATTAGTTCTCTAGTTGTTATTAGTTAGGGACCCCGCCGGTATGTTTATTGTTTTTTTAATCCCAACCCTAAAGAAAAACCAACGAGTCGCACACTAAGCATAGCAATTCTTCCAAAAGATAAATGAAATTTTTATTCAACCCTATAGAATTAAGAATTAGAATGACTTATTTTTTTTTTTAAGATAAAAACAATGAAACGGTTTTCGTTTTTTCTTCTATCGGG